ATTGAAGGGTTATATCAAATCGGTCTATTTTCGGCGTCATATACATAGTTAGCACATTCGTCATAGTTAGCAGCTCCGTATCAATATCAAGGTCATCATCACTATCATCAATATCGTCACTATCATCAATATCGATATCATCAAGAAGATAACCTTTAGGCTTGTCATCCAGGAACTTGTTCGGAAATACCGTAATGAAAGGAACATAGGAGTTTGTCGCTAGGTATTTGACCAAACAGGATCGTCCAGTTCCTATAGAACCTATCACTAAAATACCTCTAGAAGGGGATAGGGCTAAGCGGAGCGAAAAGGGTTTTCCATGAGGAGATGGGGAAGGGGAATGAAAACTATCAGCCCCACACGAGGTTTGTGAATAAGTGATTGTCTGATAATGAGCAAGGAATATCCGTCTTTCTGCTAAACAGGATCTATTGAACTCATAATTCATTAGATCCTTTTGATGAATGTCAACTAAGTATCGTAAGGAAATTGATCCCGGTTGTTCAATCATTTGATAACCAGAGTCATTCTTTGTTAAATGATCACTATGAGTCAGACTCAATAGGATTTGATCAATCCTTTTTTCTGTCGTTAAGGTGGAGAACTGAACCAAGAATTCTCTTTCTTCATCATCAATCGAATCACTGTTCGCGACCCAGAATTCTATTTTCTCATCAATCCAATCACCGTTCACATTTTTTCTTTTTCTTATCAATGAATAGATCTCTTTACTTGTACGACTTAGATGTCTCGTATTTCTCGAAAAAATGATTCGATTGATGGGATTTGGTATGAGATCGATGAGATTGATCTTCCAATATTTCTTCTTAGAACGGATTGATTTGACCCCATAAGCGGGACCACCACCCAATAGCATGTTGCCACCAGAAGCAGAACCCCGTATTTCTTCCAGAGAATCTCCTAATTGTTCCAGAACAACTAGAAAGAGATTCTTTAACCAGAAAGGATTCATTTCAGATGTAGGATACCTATCCAGAAGTTTTCGAGATTCCATCATGTATGATGGAATCATCAAAGATTTGATCTTTTCTAACTCTGTCTGTAACTCACTAGAGGCTCGGGAAACAAAGAGAAGATGTATACAAACGATATATCCAGCAACAAGAAGAAGGAAAAAGATGGAATAGAGGAACTCCCGAGCATTTGTTGATCTCAGATGTGTCCGTATCAATGGAACGGGTGACTCATTATTTCGATGAATCATTTCGTCGGACAGAAGAAGATTCTGTAAACATTGACTCGAAATCTCACTTATCAGAGTCCATTGTGGAAGAATCTTCTGAGGAATTGGCCGTGATATATCTGATCCATGCATCATATCATGAAAAATGGATACAAATTTTTGACTACTACTCAGTATCGGCAATGGGTCTGAAAGAGTATCTAAAAGGGTGAAATTGAGATATTTGCACCCTGTCGAAGTAAGGAACCATGGCATATATGTTTGGAACAGATTCCATTTTGAGACACTATCTCGTTGAAAGGTTCTATACATCTGCCCTTTCTCAACGCATTTCTTTAGACAAAGACTCCGTTTTTTCCTCTTTCCGAATGGTAAATACTTCTCAGAACATGGAGTGTGAATCAAACCCATGTTTGAATTGAAACTGAGATACTGATGCAAGTTATTCCCTTCTGAATCAGATAGATTCATATCTGAAAGAGGCTGACAATAAGTTTTTTCCAAATTGACTATTTGTTCCTCTGTTAGAGGTGTTGAAGAAATGTCTGCGATCGAGTAAATAGCTCCACGAACGAATGGATCGGATCGAATTGGAAAATGGAAAGATTTGTACGATTTGTACAAGTTATACGTTTCATCACCACTTTGTGGGAAATCGTTAGGTATGAAGATGTCAGATACCTGCGACTCGATTGGTGAAATAGTCTCTCTCTCCAAAAAGAGATATTTTTTTTTACCCACGCAAAAAGAAAAGATTTTGTTGCGAATGGACAAGATATTGAGGAATTGTCCATATGTAAGATCATAATTATTGATACGGGTATTTTCCACATCAAAGGGGAATCTTTTGTTACAATAGAACCAGAAGTGATGTGGATCATTAAAGAATCGAAGTCGATTTGCTTTATAAAAAGAAGATATCAAAGAACTTCTATGAAATGGTTTCACGGGATTCAGCCAATTGTCTCGATCGTGGGATATCATTGATAAATAGGAATCCGTGTTATCAAAGGATTTCCTGCGATTCTTTCTAGTATGGAATGAGTCAATCACCCGCTTTGGTATCTTTTTGAACAAAAATGGTAATATTGTTCCTCCATTGATCAAGAATTTTGGTCTTTGGGAAGTATCATGATCATCCAATAAGAAGGGTTTCAATTTCTTCAAATGAACGATTTGAACACCTATGGATTCTAACAACTGATTGTAGAGTTGATCATTCGGACCTTTCAATTCATAGATGTGGATCTCGGACCTATGAATGGGGATATTCCCGATACTCACAAAGAAAAAGAGAAGTGACTTGGACAAAAAGAGAAGTGACTTGGACAAAAAGAAACGAAGTGGCTTATACAAATCTTCTTTGTCGATAGCCTCGGACCAATCAATCGAATATTGATTAATACGTAATCGATCGAACACTACTTGCACTACTTGAAAAGGATTCTTCTGTTCAGAAACGAAATGTTCAAAATGTTCCTGGAAATTCTTGCTCCCATTGGACCATTTGTATCTATATGCATCAGGATCCCGATTCATGGATCTCTCAGTTCGAGAAATAAGAGGATCAAACCATTTCTTCTGACTCTTTTTCAAATTCGATAAATGTTGGTTGATCGTATATTTCATTATAGTTATATGATTCAGAGTATCATTTCCTATCTGATCCCTTTGAATTCCATATTCGAAGTTGCGATCGGATCTATTCATTAAAAAGAATCGATTCGATACATTTCTTATGTACCCATAGGTGCTATATTGGATTTGAATCAGATTTCGGATCAATCTATATTGATTGACTGCCTCCATTATGTTGTTGCTAGCAAATACCGCTGTTTTTAGTTTGGGATCTTCCAACTCATTCCCGCAGTAGATCCGGACCAATTTTTTTCTGATCCTTCGAGAAAAAGATTCATTCTCCTCATAAAAAAGAGGAGGTAGAACCAATAAAGATTTCTTTTTCGATTCATCTCTGGAGTTGAATACCTCATTCAAGAATTTTTTTTGATCCAACCCGTAGGAATCAATAGAAAAGGCAAATCCCCTACGAAACACCAGATCCGGCTCGGTTATTGATAGAGTGAATAGATCCACCATTTCTGGGAATCTCTCTTCTGATTCAAAAAAATCGTGACGTAACGCGTATCCCCCTTTGTTCCGGTCATGGAATAGATGAAAGAAATCAAAAAATGGATTTTTGTTCAAGAATGAAATCTTATTGGAGCTGTCCATATCCGGTTCATCCTTCGGAACCAGATCCGGGATGTGATATGGTTCCGAAGGATGAATTGAGACGGTATCTTGTAAATACGTAATTATCTTGAATATATCAACCATTTCTTTATTTTCCGCTCGCCTGGAAGGGACAAAAGAAACATCTTGTTTTTTCTTCAACAATTTATGATCTCTAGTGGACCTCTCAGTAGGATTCGAACCCAGATGAAGTTCTGACCATCTGTCAGAGAAAAAAGAACGAATGGATCTTGTAGGATTCCCAATAAATTCTTCGATTTCTTCCGGAAGCAGATGATTATTCATCCGCTTCTCAGGTTCCGTGAATAGCCAGGACATGGAGGAAGATCCAAAAAGGCATTTCGGGAATCGATCTGATTCTATCTCTGTTCGTTCCGTTTGAAGAAAGGAAGGATCCCAAAGAATCGATCTCTCTTTTAGTTGCTGAATCTCTGTTTGATCGATCAATGTGTGATATTCTGAATTCTCATTTATAACGGAATCGAAATGATCTCTGGATTGATCAGAAGAAGATCCTTTCCATTGGCTATAATCCGTTACTTGAACGAAAATAGACCTTGTGGAATCATATTGAATATTTGACAATACATTCCGTACCTTGCTAAAAAACCGATCCTTGTTTACCAACCACACATTGTCTAACCAAATCCAATTCTCTCTCGAGACGTTCCTCCAAAAATACGATTCGTGCTGATTCTTCCCCCAACTAACGAAGAGATCTTGGCGGAATTGCCACATATGAAATTGAGCACAATTTTGCAAAGAAATACCCCACTTGTTTCTCGAGAAGAGATGGGAAACATGCTCAATATCATTGGATTGCATAGTTGCCCCAGCTCCTTGTTGTTTGAAGAAACTCTCCCCCTGAATTGGTCTTTTTTCACGAAAAGCAGACATGAGATAACAAATCAAGTCTTTCCCTAAGATTTTGAATAGCTGTCCCGAATTCAAGTTGATTATGTTTCGTTTCTTCCTCGGAGAAAGACGATCAAAAAATTCCCAATCATGGTCCTTGCGGATCGGATCATCCGTATAGGATAAAAAAAGAAACTCCAGATATTTGCTATCTTTCTCTTTGAATGAGATCTCAATTCCAGCTACGGTTTCCTTAGATATCTGACAACTAGAATCCCTATTTTTTCCGATCCGGTTCCTCCACCACCGCGAACCCCGGTTAGATTCAGGCATGATACGCTTTTTCTTTATTGGGATAACCCAAGTACTCTCTTGCGGATCCATGAAACAACTCTCAGAAATCTTTTTCCCTTTTGGAAGATACAGGAGCGAAACAATCAACCTATTTCTATTGGAAGACCAAAAAGATTCTTCCAATGTCTCCTTTCTGGGTCCAATGGAATTCATAGGTATAGGAAGAAGCCCCATCAAATAGAGATTTTTTCTTTCGACCATCTTTCGATTGTTAATACGAGATATAAGGACCACTACTACAAGCAGTACTACACCTTTGATCGTGAAATATCGATTGCTTGTTGCACCCTGTGAATCACGTGAAAGTAGGATACTCCAAATTCGGGGGTCAAATAGTTTCATAAAACGTTCTTGGTGGAAAAAAATGTGAGTGAAAGATCCCACTGAATCGAATTTGATCCATGAATCTAAGAAATAGTGAGAATTCTTGATCTCTCTCAATATCTCTCTCAATTCGAATATCCAGGATTTGAATTGATGTCGTTTCATTGATTCCTCCTAAAGATTTCATTTCAATTGGAATTTGGTTATTCACGATGTACGATGATCCCTGTTAAGCATCCATGGCTGAATGGTTAAAGCGCCCAACTCATAATTGGCAAATTCGTAGGTTCAATTCCTGCTGGATGCACGCCAATGGGAACATTCAATAAGTCTATTGGAATTGGCTCTGTATCAATGGAATCTCATCATCCATACATAGCGAATTGGTATGGTATATTCATACCATAACATATGAACAGTAAGAACTAGAATTCTTATCGATACTGGAACTCATAGGGAAGAAAATGGATTTATGGATGGAATCAAATATGCAGTATTTACAGAAAAAAGTATTCGGTTATTGGGGAACAATCAATATACTTCTAATGTCGAATCAGGATCAACTAGGACAGAAATAAAGCATTGGGTCGAACTCTTCTTTGGTGTCAAGGTAAGAGCTATGAATAGTCATCGACTCCCGGGAAAGGGTAAAAGGATGGGACCTATTATGGGACATACAATGCATTACAGACGTATGATCATTACGCTTCAACCGGGTTATTCTATTCCACCTCTTATAGAGAAAAGAACTTAAAGCAAAAGACTTAATAACACGGCAATACATTTATACAAAACTTCTACCCCGAGCACACGCAATGGAGCCGTAGACAGTCAAGTGAAATCCAATCCACGAAATAATTTGATCTATGGACAGCATCGTTGTGGTAAAGGTCGTAATGCCAGAGGGATCATTACCGCAGGGCATAGAGGGGGAGGTCATAAGCGTCTATACCGTAAAATCGACTTTCGACGGAATGAAAAAGGGATATCTGGTAGAATCGTAACCATAGAATATGACCCTAATCGAAATGCATACATTTGTCTCATACACTATGGGGATGGTGAGAAGAGATATATTTTACATCCCAGAGGGGCTATAATTGGAGATACCATTGTTTCTGGTACAGAAGTTCCTATATCAATGGGAAATGCCCTACCTTTGAGTGCGGTTTGAACTATTGATTTACGTAATTGGAAGTAACCAATTAGGTTTACGACGAAACCTAGAAATCGATCACTGATCCAATTGGAGTACCTCTACGGGATAGACCTCAACAGAAAACTGTTGAGTAACGGCAGCAAGTGATTGAGTTCAGTAGTTCCTCATAGAAAATTATTGACTCTAGAGATATGGTAATATGGAGAAGACAAAATTGTTTGAAGCGCGCACAGAACCGGAAGCGCCCCTTGTTTCAAAGAGAGGAGGACGGGTTATTCACATTTCATTTGATGGTCAGAGGCGAATTGAAAGTTAAGCAGTGATAATTAGAAAGACCCCCCGGGGAAAAATAGAGATGTCTCCTACGTTACCCGTAATATGTGCAAGTATCGACGTAATTTCATAGAGTCATCCGGTCTGAATGCTACATGAAGAACATAAGCCAGATGACGGAACGGGGAGACCTAGGATGTAGAAGATCATAACATAAGTGATTCGGCAGATTTGGATTCCTATATATCCACTCATGTGGTACTTCATCATACGATTCATATAAAATCCATCTGTATAGATATCATCATATACATCTAGAAAGCCGTATGCTTTGGAAGAAGCTTGTACAGTTTGGGAAGGGGTTTTTATTGATAAAAAAGAAGAATCTACTTCAACCGATATGCCCTTAGGCACGGCCATACATAACATAGAAATCACACTTGGAAAGGGTGGACAATTAGCTAGAGCAGCAGGCGCTGTAGCGAAACTGATTGCAAAAGAGGGTAAATCGGCCACATTAAGATTACCATCTGGGGAGGTCCGTTTGATATCCAAAAACTGCTTAGCAACAGTCGGACAAGTGGGTAATGTTGGGGTGAACCAAAAAAGTTTGGGTAGAGCCGGATCTAAGTGTTGGCTAGGTAAGCGTCCTGTAGTAAGAGGAGTAGTTATGAACCCTGTAGACCATCCCCATGGGGGCGGTGAAGGGAGAGCCCCAATTGGTAGAAAAAAACCCACAACCCCTTGGGGTTATCCTGCGCTTGGAAGAAGAAGTAGGAAAAGGAACAAATATAGTGATAGTTTTATTCTTCGTCGCCGTAAATAGGAACATTGAAATTGGAAATAATATGATGGGCGAACGACGGGAATTGAACCCGCGCATGGTGGATTCACAATCCACTGCCTTGATCCACTTGGCTACATCCGCCCCTTCCCTTATCTAGCTAAAGGATTTTCTCTTTTTTCCATTCATCATTATACTTCAGATTAAGATCGAGATATTGGACATAGAATGCCAATTTAAAAAATGTAAAAAAAGGAGTAATCAGCCGTGACACGTTCACTCAAAAAAAATCCTTTTGTAGCTAATCATTTATCGGGAAGAATTGAAAAACTCAACAGGAGGGAGGAGAAAGAAATCATAGTGACTTGGTCTCGGGCATCTACCATTATACCCACAATGATTGGCCATACAATCGCTATTCATAATGGAAAGGAACATTTACCTATTTATATCACAGATCGTATGGTCGGTCACAAATTGGGAGAATTTGCACCTACTCTCACTTTCGTGAGACACGCGAGAAACGATAATAAATCTCGTCGTTAGTCGTTCTACTAAGTATTCATGTGAAAAGCCTTATCTTATATCTTATAGTAAGAGTAGAGGTATATTTATTTTCTTTTTCATAAGACTTAGACTTTTCTGACTTATCTTATACTATACTTCACCTAGGCACTTATCATTCATTGGCGGGGGAGAACTTTTATGATAAAGAACGAAAATTCGGATAGAGAAGCAAAA